AGCGAAATCCCCTATTTCATATATCAGAAAAAGAAATGATCCGTCCGGTTCAGGATTGATCTCTGATAATGAGTCAGAACATACCAATATCAATCCGTTTTATTCTATTTCCTCCAAGGCAAAGATTCAGCAATTACTTCTTAGCCAAAATCACGGAACTATTCGTATGTTGTGGAATAGAAAAGAGGAATGCCGATCTTTGATAATTTTGTCATCATCTAATTGTTTTCAAATCGTACCATTCAACGGTGGAAAATGTCACAATGGTAGAAAAGAATCAATTAAAAGAAATCCTCTAATTCCAATTAGGAATTCATTAAGCCCTTTAGGAATTCAAATTTCGAATTATTTTTCACTGTTCCGTTTAATAACTCATAATCATACCTCGGTAACTAAATATTTTCAATTTGACAATTTAAAACAAGCTTTTCAAGTATTTAAATATTATTTAATCGACGAAAACGGGCGAATTTATAATCCCGATCCATGCATCGTTTTGAACCCATTCCATTTAAATCGGTATTTTCTCCATCATAATTATCATCAGAATGATTGTGAAAAAATATCCACAATAATTAGCCTTGGGCAATTTATTTGTGAAAATGTATGTATAGCTAAAAATGGACCACATCTAAAATCGGGTCAAGTTCTAATTGTTCAAGTTGATTCTGTAATAATAAGATCGGCTAAGCCTTATTTGGCCGCCCCGGGGGCAACTGTTCATGGCCATTGTGGGGAAATCCTTTACGAAGGAGACCCATTAGTCACATTTCTATATGAAAAATCGAGATCCAATGATATAACACAGGGACTTCCAAAAGTAGAACGGGTGTTAGAGGCGCGTTCGTTTGATTCAATATCTATGAACTTAGAAAGGAGAGTTATCGGTTGGAAAAAGCATATAACAAGAATTCTTGGAATTCCCTGGGGATTTTTGGTTGGTGCTGAGCTAACTATAGTGCAAAGCCGTATCTCTTTGGTTAATAAGATTCAAAAGGTTTATCGATCCCAAGGGGTGCAGATCCATAATAGACATATAGAAATTATTGTACGTCAAATAACATCAAGAGTCTTGGTTTCAGAAGACAGAATGTCTAATGTTTTTTCACCCGGAGAACTAATTGGATCGTTGCGAGCTGAACGAATGGGGCGTGTTTTGGAAGAAGCAATCTATTTCCGAGCTCTATTATTGGGAATAACAAAAACATCTCTGAATACTCAAAGTTTCATATCCGAAGCGAGTTTTCAAGAAACCGCTAGAGTTTTAGCAAAAGCCGCTCTCCGGGGGCGTATCGATTGGTTGAAAGGTTTGAAAGAGAACGTTGTTATAGGGGGGATAATACCTGTTGGTACCGGATTCAAAAGATTAGTACACCGTTCACGCCCAAGGAAAGATAACGGGATCTCCTTGGAAACCCCAAAAAATAATTTTTTCGGGGGAGAAATGAGAGGAGAAATAGGAGATATCTTGTTCCACTACAAAGAATTTTTTTATTTTCTCATTTCAAAGAATTTTTGTGATACATCATCAGGGCAATCATTTCTAAGATTTAATGATTACTAAGAGCCAATTCATCCCTTTAACCAGAACTATACGCGGTCATTTGGTTTGGAAATGTTTGATTTGGAAATAGTGATTAAGGATAATAACGATAGAAAGAAATTAATGGCCCGGTCGTGTAGCAATGATCGTGTATCAACTGCCTCTCTTTGGTAGAGGAGAAGGTTCCATCGGAACAATTATTTATTTCGATTTCAGGGTACATCGTCTCTCTTTTTTTTTTTTGAAAAAAGAAAAGAGGGAGAAAGAGGGTGTGGGGATAAATGACAAAAGGATATTGGAACATAACTTTGGAAGAGATGTTAGAAGCGGGAGTTCATTTAGGTCATGATACTAGGAAATGGAATCCTAGAATGGCACCTTATATATATGCAAAGCGTAAAGGTATTCATATTACAAATCTTACTAGAACGGCTCGTTTTTTATCAGAAGCTTGTGATTTAATTTTTGATACAGCGAGTAGGGGAAAGCAATTTTTAATTGTTGGTACCAACAAAAAAAATAAAGCAGCTGAGTCAGTAGCGCGGGCTGCAATAAGGGCTCGCTGTCATTATGTTAATAAAAAATGGCTTGGCGGTATGTTAACGAATTGGTATATCACAGAAACACGACTTCATAAGTTCAGGGACTTGAGAAGGAAACAAAAGACGAGGAGACTCAAGCGTCTTCCGACTAGGTTGAAGAGAGAATTATCTCGCTTAAAAAGATATTTGGGCGGGATTCAATATATGACAAAGTTACCCGATATTGTAATAATCGTTGATCAGCAAGAAGAATATAAAGCTCTTCAAGAATGTATCACTTTGGGAATTCCAACGATTTGTTTAATCGATACAAATTGTGACCCGGATCTCGCGGATATTTCGATTCCAGCTAATGATGACACTATAGTTTCAATCCGAGTAATTCTTAACAAATTGGTATTTGCAATTTGCGAGGGTTATTCTAGCTGTATACGAAATTCTTGATTAATAATAAGATAAATCAATCGTTTAAAGATAGATTAATTATTTGTATTTTTGAAACTCTATAGATTTTTTTAATCGGTTACTATTACCGAATCGCACAAAAAAGATAAGAATAACTGGGGATATTATGTGATTAGTCGGTATAAAAAATTTAAAATTGAAGTAAACAAGTTGAAAAGATAGACGGTTGAATCAAAATAATTCTTTTTAAGTTCTATTTATTTCAGAGGGCAATATGAATGTTTTATTATGTTCCATCAACACATTAAAAATGTTATACGATATTTCCGCTGTAGAAGTAGGCCAACATCTCTATTGGAAAATAGGGAGTTTCCAAGTCCATGCCCAAGTACTTATTACTTCTTGGGTTGTAATTGGTCTTTTATTAGTTTCAGCCATTCTAGCTGTTCGTAATCCACAAACTATTCCTACTTATGGTCAGAATTTCTTTGAATATGTCCTCGAATTCATTCGAGACGTGAGCAAAACGCAGATTGGAGAAGAATATGGTCCGTGGATTCCCTTTATTGGAACTATGTTTCTCTTTATTTTTGTTTCTAATTGGTCAGGGGCTCTTTTACCTTGGAAAATCATACAGTTACCTCATGGGGAGTTAGCCGCACCCACAAACGATATAAATACTACGGTGGCATTAGCTTTACTCACGTCAGTAGCATATTTCTACGCGGGTCTTTCCAAAAAAGGATTGGGTTATTTTGGTAAATACATTCAACCAACTCCAATCCTATTACCGATTAATATCTTAGAAGATTTTACAAAACCCTTATCGCTCAGTTTTCGACTTTTTGGAAATATATTAGCTGATGAATTAGTGGTTGTTGTTCTTGTTTCTTTAGTACCTTTAGTGGTTCCTATACCTGTCATGTTCCTGGGATTATTTACAAGCGGCATTCAAGCTCTTATTTTTGCAACTTTAGCTGCCGCTTATATAGGCGAATCCATGGAGGGTCATCATTGATTAATTTTCGAAATAGTCTTTTCTTTCTTTTTTTTGAGCTAAGCCCACCTCAATGTATACGTGACTCAAGATAATCTACTTAAGGAGCATAAAAATGAAATGAAACATTCAGCTCAAATAGAAATTTGAGCTTATATATTAATTCATTAAATTATTTAGAAATATAGAAAAAAATATATAGAAAAAGAAAAAAACTATTCTAAAATACTATAATATCTAAAATACTATATTATATACGGTTTTGGATAATAGTAAAAAAGGATTAATTGTAAAAAAATAAAAAGGAAAGAGATCCACCTAAAAGATCTTTTTCCAAAGATCCCTGTTTGGCCAATTTCTACCCACCTCCAATCAATATTCTCTTTCTTTCTATTGATATACTGCTTGTTTAGTATTGCTTTGTTTTATTTTGTTCATTCAATTCGAAATTCAAAATGCAATACAATATTAGAAGTCATACCATAGTCTGAATAAAAAATCGAATTCTTCTAATATTTTGCTATCTGTTTATGACGTGCGATTAAAAAAATATATACATATATTATAGAATGGATTCTCTTTTTATTCATTCAATTCAACGATTGACCAAAAGATGATTTTAATAAATAATCAATTAAATGAACTTAGACCAATTCATTTAGGCTGATTCTATTCATGTGATAGAATGATAAATAGAAAGGGGTTTCAAAAAACAAGATTAAAAAAATAAAAGGGAGGGGGGCTCGAACTGGGATACCTAATTGCGATAAGAGAAAGACAAATCTTATGCTTGTGGGTGCTTCGAAGAATGATTCTAGAATCTGATTAAATCTAAGAATACAAGATACGAAGAATTGGTTTCCATTATGGGAGAAAGGCGTGTATATGTGATATTAGATGGAAATAAATTCCATAGAACTAAAGATATACGTACGTCCGTCTATTGTAAATTTGGATAGGGATTTAAATTACAATGGAAGTCTTTCTCTTTCGTTTGTAATTTTGAATTGAGTATTAAATGAATAAAGAGATTAAATCAATAAAATTAAAAGAATGAAGAATTCAAAGAATGGTTAAAAAAAAATGGAAAGTAAGAACAAAAGTCGTATGGATTAAAAAAAAAACTATGTGGATAGAAACTAAAAGAGAAAGATCGAAGTAGTTCTGATGATTCAAAAAAGAGTATTATTTCAATTCGGAATTTGGAATTATTTTAATTGGATAAATCTTAGTCATGGTATAATTAAGTTATAATTCGTTGGTTGATTGTATCATTAACCATTTCTTCTTTTCTTTATTTTGGTGCGAGGAACTTATTATGAATCCATTGATTTCTGCCGCTTCCGTTATTGCTGCTGGATTGGCCGTCGGGCTTGCTTCTATCGGACCTGGGGTTGGTCAAGGTACTGCTGCAGGCCAAGCTGTAGAAGGGATCGCTAGACAACCAGAGGCGGAGGGAAAAATACGGGGTACTTTATTGCTTAGTCTGGCTTTTATGGAAGCTTTAACAATT